CCCAATTTTTATTTTGCTAGGGTCGTAGCTACAAAACCTACTTTCTTACGATTACGAGGCTCATTCGAATCTGAAATTCAATCTCTGAAATACAGCATCCCACTTTTTTTTACTACTCAAGGCTTCAATACATTTCGAAATCGAGAAATCTCGACTGGAGCCAGTGCTATCAGAGAACAATTAGCCGATCTGGATTTGCGACTTATTATAGATTATTCATTGGTAGAATGGAAAGATCTAGGGGAAAAAGAGACCACCGGTAATGAATGGGAAGATAGAAAAATTGGAAGAAGAAAGGATTTTTTGGTTAGACGCATGCAATTAGCTAAGCATTTTCTTCAAACAAATGTAGAACCAGAACGGATGGTTTTGTGCCTATTACCAGTGCTCCCTCCCGAATTGAGACCGATCATTCAGATAGATGGGGGGAAACTCATGAGTTCGGATATTAATGAACTCTATAGAAGAGTTATCTTTCGGAACAACTCTCTTATCAGGCTATTAAAAAACTCTTCGCCAGGGGACTCAATAATGTCTCAGGAGAAATTAGTGCAGGAAGCCGTGGATACACTTCTTGATAATGGGCTCCGCGGACAACCAATGAAGGACCGTCATAATAAGGTTTACAAGTCGTTTTCGGATGTAATTGAAGGTAAAGAGGGAAGATTTCGCGAGACTTTGCTTGGGAAACGGGTCGATTATTCGGGCCGTTCCGTCATTGTCGTGGGCCCTTCGCTTTCATTACATAGATGTGGATTGCCTCGCGAAATAGCAATAGAGCTTTTCCAGACATTTGTCATTCGTGGTCTACTCAGACAACACGTTGCTTCCAACATAGGAGTTGCAAAAAGGCAAATTCGGGAAAAAGAACCAATTGTATGGGAAATACTTCAAGAAGTTATTCAGGGGCACCCTGTATTGCTGAATAGAGCACCCACTCTGCATAGATTAGGCATCCAGGCATTCCAACCTATTTTAGTGGAAGGGCGTGCTATTTGTTTACATCCATTAGTTCGTAAGGGATTCAATGCAGACTTTGATGGGGATCAAATGGCTGTTCATGTACCTTTATCATTGGAGGCTCAAGCGGAGGCGCGTTTACTTATGTTTTCTCATATGAATCTCTTGTCTCCAGCTATCGGAGATCCCATTTGCGTACCAACTCAAGATATGCTTATGGGACTCTATGTATTAACGATCGGGAATCGTCGAGGTATTTGTGCAAATAGGTATACTCCGTGGAATCACATAAACTATCAAAACGAGAAAATGGACGAGAATAACTATAAGTATACAAAAGAGAAAGAGCCCTATTTTTGTGGTTCCTATGATGCACTTGGGGCTTATCGGCAGAAACGAATCAAATTAGAGAGTCCTTTGTGGCTCCGGTGGCGACTCGATCAACGCATTATTGCATCAAGAGAAGTTCCCATCGAAGTTCAATATGAATCTTTAGGTACCTATCATGAGATTTTTGGTCACTATCTAATAGTAAGAAGTGTAAAAAAAGAAATCCCTTGTCTCTACATTCGAACCACTGTTGGCCATATTTCTTTTTATCGAGAAATCGAAGAAGCCATAGAAGGATTTTGCCGGACCTGCTCATAGGGGACCTAAACTAAGTAATTCTATGATACCCGTGGGAATTCGGGTCTCTCCGATTCAACTAGGATTCTAATTCCTGAATTTCTACGCGACTCAAGATCGAGGAAAGGAAGTCTTCAAATCACTGACTCAAACCTATTGTTGGTCGAATCCTACTCAGCGGAATATGGAGGTACTTATGGTAGAAAGAGCCGATTTGGTCTTTCACAATAAAGCGATAGATGGAACTGCTATAAAACGACTTATTAGCAGATTCATAGATCACTTTGGAATGGCATACACAGCACACATCCTGGATCAAGTAAAGACTCTGGGTTTCCAGCAAGCCACTGCTACATCCATTTCATTAGGAATTGATGATCTTTTAACAATACCTTCTAAAGGATGGCTAGTCCAAGACGCGGAACAACAAAGTGTGATTTTGGAAAAACACCATCATTATGGGAATGTACACGCGGTAGAAAAATTACGTCAATCCATTGAGATATGGTATGCTACAAGTGAGTATTTGCGACAAGAAATGAATTCGAATTTTCGGATGACTGATCCTTTGAATCCGGTCCATATAATGTCCTTTTCGGGAGCTAGAGGAAATGCATCTCAGGTACACCAATTAGTAGGTATGAGAGGATTAATGTCAGATCCCCAAGGACAAATGATTGATTTACCCATTCAAAGCAATTTCCGCGAAGGACTCTCTATAACGGAATATATAATTTCCTGCTACGGAGCCCGCAAGGGGGTTGTGGATACTGCTATACGAACCGCGGATGCTGGATACCTCACGCGCAGACTTGTTGAAGTAGTTCAACACATTATTGTACGTAGAACAGATTGTGGCACCATCCGGGGTATTTCTGTGAATCCGGGAGAGGGGATGATGACAGAAAGAATTTTGATCCAAACATTAATGGGTCGTGTATTAGCGGACAATATCTATATGGGTTCGCGATGCATCGCCATTCGAAATCAAGATATTGGGATTGGACTTGTCAAACGACTCATAACCTTTCGAGCACAACCAATATCGATTCGAACCCCCTTCACTTGCAGGAGTACATCTTGGATCTGCCGATTATGCTATGGTCGAAGTACCACTCATGGCGACCTGGTCGAATTGGGAGAAGCTGTAGGTATTATTGCGGGTCAATCTATTGGGGAACCGGGGACTCAACTAACATTAAGAACTTTTCATACCGGTGGAGTGTTCACAGGTGGTACTGCCGAACAGATACGAGCCCCCGCTAATGGAAAAATGAAATTCAACGAGGATTTCGTTCATCCCACACGTACACGTCATGGACATCCTGCTTTTCTATGTTATCTAGACCTGGCTGTCACTATTGAGAGTCAGGATATTACACATAATGTGAATATTCCACCAAACAGTTTTCTGTTAGTTCAAAATGATCAATATGTAGAATCAGAACAAGTGATTGCTGAAATTCGCGCGGGAACATCCACCTTGAATTTGAAAGAGAAGGTTCGAAAACATATTTATTCTGACTTAGAGGGAGAAATGCACTGGAGTAAGGATGTCTATCATGCACCTGAATCCGCATATGGGAATGTTCATCTCTTACCAAAAACAAGTCATTTATGGATATTATCAGGGAGTCTGCGCAGATCCGGTGGAGTCCCTTTTTCACTCCACAAGAATCAAGATCAAATGAATGTTCGTTCTCTTTCTGCTGAACGAAGATCTACGTCTAGCTTCTCAGTGACTAATGATCAAGTGAGAGATAATTTGTTTAGTGCGGGGCCTTCTGGTAAAAGTGTCCGAAGGGTTCTTGATTATTCAGGACCTGATCAAATCCTATGCAATAGTCATTGTAATTTCATCTATCCTGCCATTCTCCACGAAAATTATGATTTATTGGGAAAGAGGCGAAGAAATCGATGCATCATTCCATTCCAATCTAATCACGAACGAGAGATAGAACTAATACCTCGTTCAGGTATCTCGATGGAAATACCCATAAATGGCATTTTCCGTAGAAAGAGTATTTTTGCTTATTTCGATGATCCCCAATACAGAAGAAACAGTTCGGGAAGTACTCAAAATGGGACTAGAGAGACGCATTCCATCCTCAAAAAAGAGGATTTGATTGAGTCTCGAAGAGCCAAAAAATTTAGGCAAAAATACCAAAAGAAAGGAGTTTTCATTCCCAAGGAAGTACATATATTACCCGGATCCTCTTCCATAATGGTGCGGAACAATAGTATTGTTGGAGTAGATACCCAAATTACTTTCAATATAAGAAGCCGGGTAGGCGGATTGGTCCGAGTAGAGAAAAAAAAGGGGGAGATTGAACTGAAAATCTTTTCTGGCGAGATCCATTTTCCTGGAGAGACAGATAAGATATCCTGGCATAGTGGCATCTTAATACTACCAGTCACGGGAAAAAAAAAGGCTAAAAAAAAATGGAAAAATGGGATCTATGTCCAACAGATCACACCTATCAAGAAAAAGTCTTTTGTTTTGGTTCGGCCCGTAGGCCCAGATGAAAGAGAAGACGAGATTTATTTAGCAACGCTTTTCCCCTCCGATCTCTTGCAGGAAAGGGAGAGTTTGCAACTTAGAGTTGTCAAGTATATCCTTTATGGAAATGGCAAAACAATTCGAGGAATTTCTCACACAAGTATTCAATCAGTTCGAACTTGTTTAGTTTTGAATTGGGACCAAGACAAAAAGGGTTCGTCTAGAGAGGAGGTTCATGCTTCCTTTGTTGAAGTAAGAGTCAATGATCTGATTCAAGATTTCCTAAGAATGGACTTAGCGAAGTCCGCGTATAACAGAAAAAGGAATGATCCGGCAGGGGCGGGATTGATCCCCGATAATGGAGTAGCTTGTATGAATCTCAAACCTTTTTCTTCCAAGGGAAGGATTCAACAATCACTTACCCAACATCAAGGAACTAGTCGTTCGTTGTTAAGTCGAAATAAGGAATGCCAGTCTTTGATCATTTTGTCATCATCTAATTGTTCTCGAATGGGTCCATTCAACGGTTTGAAATATAACAACAATGTGAGAAAAGAATCAATGAAAAGTAAAAGGGATCTCCGAATTCCAATTAGGAATTCGTCGGGTCCTTTAGGGATTATGCCAAAAATTGCGCATTTTTCTCCATCTTACCACTTAATAACTCATAATCAGATCTTGGGAAATAAATATTTGCTCCTTGATAATTTCAAACAGACTTTCCAAGTACTTAACTATTATTTAATGGATGAAAGTGGGAGAATTTCGAATCCCAATCCATGCAGTAACATGATTTTGAATCCATTCAATTTGAATTGGGATTCGCTCCAGCCCGCCTATTGTGAAGAGACATCGATAATCATTCGCCTTGGACAGTTGATTTGTGAAAATGTATGTATATCCAAATATGGACCGCGCCTCAAATCTGGGCAGGTTATAATTGTTCATGTTGACTCTTTAGTAATAAGATCCGCTAAGCCTTATTTGGCTACTCCAGGAGCCACCATTCATGGCCATTATGGGGCAATCCTTTACGAAGGAGATACAGTAGTTACATTTATCTATGAAAAATCGAGATCGAGTGATATAACGCAAGGTCTTCCAAAAGTGGAACAAGTGTTCGAAGCGCGTTCGATTGATTCAATCTCAATGAACCTAGAAGAGAGGGTGGAAAGTTGGAACGAATGTATAACAAGAATTCTTGGAATTCCTTGGGGATTCTTGATTGGCGCTGAGTTAACCATAGCACAAAGCCGTATCTCTTTGGTTAATAAGATTCAAAAGGTTTATCGATCCCAGGGGGTGCAAATCCATAATAGGCATATAGAACTTATTGTGCGTCAAATAACATCAAAAGTGTTGGTTTCAGAAGATGGAATGTCTAATGTTTTTTCACCTGGAGAACTCATAGGATTGTTTCGGGCGGAACGAACAGCGCGCGCTTTGGAAGAAGCGATCTGTTATCGAGTTGTCCTATTGGGAATAACGAAGGCGTCTCTGAATACTCAAAGTTTCATATCCGAAGCAAGTTTTCAAGAGACTGCTCGGGTTTTAGCAAAAGCCGCTCTACGAGGTCGTATCGATTGGTTGAAAGGCCTGAAAGAGAACGTTGTTCTGGGGGGTATGATACCTGTTGGTACCGGATTCAAAGGATGCGTGTACCGTTCAAGGCAACGCAGCAACATTCCTTTGGAAATGAAAAAGAAGAATCTATTCGGGGGGGAAATAAGAGATATTTTATTCCAACACAGAGAATTATTTGATTCTTGCATCCCAAAGAAAGTCCATGATCCATCCTAATTTGCGGGATTTCATGATTTCGAAGAGCAAATTCATCCCTTTAACTTCACTTTCACTATCTAGTCCGGTTATTCGATTTGGTAATAAAGATAATAACGAATAGAAAGGAATTAATGGCTTGGCCCGTGTATCAACGGGCAATCTCCGGTAGAAGGTTCCGTCGGAACAATTCTTTATTTAGGGCACCTCGTCTCTAAAAAAATCTAAAAAAAAGAGGAAGTGTGGGGAAAAATGACAAGAAGATATTGGAACATCAATTTGGAAGAGATGATGGAAGCAGGAGTTCATTTTGGGCATAAGACTAAGAAATGGAATCCTAGCATGGCACCTTACATCTCTGCAAAGCGTAAAGGGATGCATATTACAAATCTTACTAGAACTGCTCGTTTTTTATCAGAAGCTTGTGATTTAGTTTTTGATGCAGCGAGTACGGGAAAACAATTCTTAATAGTTGGTACCAAAAAAATAGCAGTTGATTCAGTCGCATCGGCTGCAAGAAGGGCTCGGTGTCATTATGTTAATAAAAAATGGCTCGGTGGGATGTCAACGAATTGGTCCACTACAGAAAGGAGACTTCATACGTTCAGCAATTTGAGAGCGGAACAAAAGACGGGAAGACTCAACCGTCTTCCGAAAAGAGATGCAGCAATCTTGAAGAGACAATTATATCACTTGCAAACCTATCTGGGTGGGATCAAATATATGACGGGGTTGCCTGATATTGTAATCGTCGTTGATCAGCAAGACGGCTATAAGGCTCTTCGCGAATGTATAACTTTAGGAATTCCAACGATTTGTTTAATCGATACAAATTGTGACCCGGATCTTGCAGATCTTCCGATTCCAAGCAATGATGATTCTATAGGTTCAATTCGATTCATTCTTAACAAATTAGTCTCGGCAATTTGTGAGGGCCGTTCTAGCTCTATAACAAATCGTTGATTAATAATAATAAGATAAGTCAATGACTTCGGGAAATTTATGGATTTATTTATGGAATTGGTTCCTTTTCCTGAATCTAAAAAAAAAAACGAGAGAAAAATCACTGGGGATTTTCGAAGATTCCTTGGTATCTGAAATACACGATTCAAGTAGGCGAGTCGAGAAAGAGATAGTGGAATCAAAATAATTCCTTTTTAAGTTCGACTTCTGTCAGAGGGCAATATGAATGTTCTACCATGTTCCATCAACACCCTAAAAGGGTTATACGATCTATCCGGTGTGGAAGTAGGCCAACATTTCTATTGGCAAATAGGTGGTTTCCAAGTCCATGCCCAAGTGCTTATTACTTCTTGGGTCGTAATTGCTATCTTAGTAGGTTCAACCACTATAGCTGTTCGAAATCCACAAACCATTCCCACCGACGGTCAAAATTTCTTCGAATATGTCCTTGAATTCATTCAAGACTTGAGCAAAACTCAGATTGGAGGAGAATATGGTCCTTGGGTTCCTTTTATTGGAACTATGTTCCTATTTATTTTTGTTTCTAACTGGTCAGGGGCTCTTTTACCTCGGAAAATCATAGAGCTACCCCAGGGGGAGTTAGCCGCACCCACGAATGATATAAATACTACTGTTGCTTTAGCTTTACCCACGTCTGTGGCCTATTTCTATGCGGGTCTTACCAAAAAAGGCTTGGGTTATTTCAGTAAATACATTCAACCAACGCCAATCCTCTTACCAATTAATATCCTAGAAGATTTCACAAAACCCCTATCACTTAGTTTTCGACTTTTCGGGAATATATTGGCTGATGAATTAGTAGTTCTTGTTCTTGTTTCTTTAGTACCTTCAGTGGTTCCTATACCTGTCATGTTCCTTGGATTATTTACAAGTGGTATTCAAGCTCTTATTTTTGCAACTTTAGCTGCGGCTTATATAGGCGAGGCCATGGAGGGGCATCATTGACTAGCTTTGAAAAGAGCTTTCGCCTTTGTTTCGCTTATCCCAACCCAATATGTAATATGGGCGGCTCGAGATAAGCTATTTCGAGATAAGCTATTGGGGGATAGAAATAGAGTATATATGATCTAGAGTAGTAGCAAAAAAGATTCCGATATGCTTTGTAAAAGTAAAAAAATATGCTTTGTAAAAAAAAAGGAAAATAAAAGATCTTTTTCCCCAGGTTTCTGGCCCATTTATGCCATACTCCCAATGAATATTCTAGTTCGATTTGTTCAATGAATTACGACATTATGATTCCTAAAAAAAGGGGGTTTAGGGTAGTTATATATATTCTATATTTTGAATATATATAACTACTAATGTATCTATATATATATTATTTATTAAATATATAGATACATTTTTTTAATGGCTATTAATGGCTAGAAGACAGCTCTTGTGTATGTTCAAAGAAGGATTCTAGAATCCGGATGAATCTAAGATGTGAATAGTTGGTTTACACTATGAAAGAAATGTATATGGTAGATATTGACTGATTTTCTATGAACCACCCATCCATTTTATTTCCTATCCCACTGGGAATTTCAATGAGGATTCCAATAGAAGTCCTTCCGTTTCATTTGTGACGAATGAATAAACAATAAACAGATGAAATCAAGCATATAGAAGAGAAAGAAAGGGCGCAGAATTGAAAGCATGGTTCGAAACAAAGAAATGGAAGAACGAGAGTCGGATGTATTGATATTGATAAAGACTCCACGGATAGGAACTAAAAACGAGATCTCGAAGTAGTTCTGCCGGTTCAATCATAGCATTTTCAATACGAAGTTCTTAGTGACTTCAATCGTATAGATCTTAGTAATCGATCATAAGCATAAGTCAGAATTCATTGGTGGATTGTATCATTAACCATTCTTGAGTTTGGTGCGAGGCACTTATCATGAATCCATTGATTTCTGCTGCTTCCGTTATTGCTGCTGGATTGGCCGTAGGGCTTGCTTCTATTGGACCCGGAGTTGGTCAAGGTACTGCTGCGGGCCAAGCCGTAGAAGGGATCGCGAGACAACCAGAGGCAGAGGGTAAAATACGAGGTACTTTATTGCTTAGTCTGGCTTTTATGGAAGCTTTGACAATTTATGGACTGGTCGTGGCATTAGCGCTTTTATTTGCGAATCCCTTTGTTTAATCCTATCAATTTAAAATTTTTTCTCATTTTTTTCTTGCTGTGAACTTGCCGCTTTCTTATTTCCCGCTCTTAGTCCAATTGAACCCTTTTTGATTGATTTTTTATGAATTTCATTATTATTATTTATTTCTAACTAGATCTAGATTGTATTATTGAATATAGAATTGGGAAATTTTTGATTATTATTTCAATTCAATGGAAGTTCCCAATAAGAAAAAAGAAAATGACTTATTATTCTTAGAATTTGGCCCAGCTTTCGTGTCAATTGTGAAATCCCTCCTTTGTTGCTGCAACGCTTTCTAAAAACCAATCAAAAAGGGACGAAGTGATACAAAACGAATTCTGTTTGATTTTGTTATAGTCCTATCTATCAGAGGAGATCCTATGAAAAATGTAACCGATTCTTTCGTTTTATTGGGTTACTGGCCAGCCGCCGGGAGTTTCGGGTTTAATACCGATATTTTTGCAACAAATCCAATAAATCTAAGTGTAGTACTTGGTGTATTGATCTTTTTTGGAAAGGGAGTGTGTGCGAGTTGTTTATTTCCAAAATAGGTTGGATCCAACCAACTGCACTTTCTTTTGTTTTTCTTTATACCCAGGAAAGAAAAAAGAAAGGCGCACGATCTCGCGAATTACTTCTGAATAAATTAAGAAATCATATGTACGAACCATAGCATTTCGTGACTTATTGGTAAATCAACTTTGATTTTCTATCAACCAAGAATGCGGGACTATTAACATGGTTAAGGCTAAAACGTTTGAAGTCGAGGCCCAACACGGTACTCTTTCTACCACTAAGTATGGAGATAGTGTCAAAAAAGGAGTTGGCAATTTATCCGATATAGAGCACTCATATGGATAAAATATGGATAAAATAGATTTGAACCATTTACTGGAAAAATCGGCATAGGCACCCGGCCTTTTTCCAAGGCTGAGTCGACGACCTATCTATGTATCAAGTAAGAAAAGAAGCATTTGTTGGATTAAAAAAAACAACTTTGCCGAGAATTACAGATTTT